ATTTTTCCATAGAAATGTGTTCGCTCAAGAAAAGCTCCAGAAGATGTTAATCGTAAATAAGAAGATTGTTTACGAAGAAAAACTAATAAAAATTCGCATTCAGATACATAAGAATTATATGGGAACCGAAATAGTCTTTTATTTTCTTTTGAAAAAAGTAAAAAAGGAAAAATAGAATTATTCGGAGTAATAAGACTATTCCAATTATGATATTCGTGAAGAAAGAATCGCAATAAATGTAAAGAAGGAACATCTTGGATCCAGAATTGAAGGATTTGAACCAAGATTTTCAGATGTATGGGATAAGGTATTAGTATATCTGACACATAATTTAAATGCGATAATTTGTCCTCCAAAAAGGGAAATATTGAATGAATAGATCGTAAATTCAAATTTTGAGATTTTGGTATTTTTTTTTCTTCGAGGGAAGATACTAATCGCAGCAAGAATGGAATTTCCACAATGACTGCAAAACCTTCCAATATCATCTGAGAATAAAAATGAAAATAAAAATAATTGTTGTGCCCAACGAATCGATTTTGGTTAGAATCATTAACCGAATAAATCAAATAATTCTGTTGATACATTCGAATAATTGAACGTTTCACAAGTACTGAACTAGATTTATTGTCATAACCAAAAATTTCCGTGGATTCGTAAAAAGTCGAACCATTTAAACCACGATCATGAGCAAATGTGTAAATATACTCCTTAAAGAGAAGCGGATATAGAAAGTGTTGTTGCCGAGATCTATCTTTTTCTAAATATCCTTGTAATTCTTCCATTTCCATTTCCATTTCTACTTGAACCAGAGGCGGGACCTATTTCATTTTTGGAGTTATCAAATGATACATAGTGCAATATGGTCAGAACAGGATATGTATTATGTATATAATTACAGTAAGAAAAATATATATATCCCGCAAACAAAGGAAACAGGGGAGTCCAATCAACAGATCTTTTTCCTCTCCTTTTCTATCCAATTGGTTTATGTTCGTTATAATTACAAGAGGGTAAAAAATCCTTTATTTTTGCAACTCGATCGCTCTTTTGACTTTGGAATAAATTCTCTTTATCAGTATACTGTTTCTTCTACACATCCGTCTCCAATCCATAATAAAGAATAATTAGGATTCATTAAAAAAAAAAAAAAAGAAAGAAAATCAATGGTCCACTCACAGAGGAACCCACCCTTTCCCGCATCAGGCACTAATCTATCTTTAACGTCTAATTAGATCGGGTAATCATTCAAATTAAGAACAAAAGCTCGTTGCTTTTTATTTCACCAGAATTAGAGCCATAGGGTTCTATCCATTTATTCACTAGACCCAACTGTAAATGTGAATTTTTTTTTTTTTCACTTCCAAAAAGAAAAAAAAAAATTGTAACGATCCGGTAAGGATAAATTAAATAATAAAATAATAATTTTTTATTACGACATGCTGTTTTTTCCATTCATTACCTTTGAGGATCAGTCGTGGTCTTATAGACTCTACCAATAGTCTGGACGAATCTCTTGCTTCATCCAAATGTGTAAAAGATCATAGTCGCACTTAAAAGCCGAGTACTCTACCGTTGAGTTAGCAACCCGAATAAAAAAAAAATAAATAGGATATATATGTAAATACGGTCAAAATAAAAAAATCAATTGAATTGCACTGCACGACCCCGTCAAAACATTGAACTAGAACAAATCGAAAAGAAAGATTTGTTTTTGTTGATCAATTAAAAACACCAAAATACCAAAATGGACAGATCGGATTAAACAACAAAAGATTCCCAATAGAGATGTCAAAATTGTGACAAACCGCCATTTTATTTATCAATTTTCTTTTCTTTTTCGTTAAGAAAATACATCTTGTATGCCAGTAAATCCGGCAGGGCAAACCCATCATTTGACTGAAGTGAAGGAAAGAAAAAACCAATATGGGGTGGAGATAAACGGATCTATTTATCTACGATCAAATTATATTTCTTCGATGCACCATTGTCAATATGAATCCAATGTTAAGAAAACAAATTTAAGTAAATCAAATAAGGACTTGTGTTGGATTGGCACAACATAAACATAAATAAGAAATTTGGATGAAAAAAATACGAAAGAGGTAAAGTAAAGAAAAAATCTCGGGTTTATTCAATCAATAGAGGTACAATAAGCAAGATTAACCCCTTGTTTGTTGGTGGAATCCCGCAACAAACAAAACAAGAAAAAAAGTAAATTAAGTATGAATACAGCAAGAAAAAGGCAAATTGTGTGTGTGTAAATAATTACACAAAGATAGATACTAGTTACCCCCCCCTTTTTTATTTATTAATTTTTTGTTTTTTTACTTTAATTAACTCGAATCGAAGTTCTTTCTTGAAATAATTCTGCCTTCCTTAAAATATTACAAACAGTTCCCGTAGGTTGAGCACCTTTTTCAAGGAAATATAGAATAAGAGGAACATTTAAATAAGTTTGATTCTTTATCGGATCGTAAAAACCTACTTTTCTAAGATCTCTTCCTTCTCTTCGGGATCGAACATCAATTGCAACGATTCGGTAGATGGCTCATTGGAATAGATGTAAATAAACAATGCCCTCCCTAGAAACGTATGGGAGGTTTTCTCCTCATACGGCTCGAGAAAAAAGGATTCTAAATTTCTGTATATGTATATAATGGCAAATGGATCCATAAAATCATGAATTAGATTATGATTTTAGTCGTTTTTTTATTCTTCCTTACAGAAAAAAAGAAATCTCATTCGTACTCATAACTCAAGTTGGGTAATTCTGACAGAGTTCGAAGGGAAACCCTTAGACATTTATTGAGCTGTCTCTAACCTCTTTTGTTTGTCTCATCTCGAATCTATTTTTATTCCTCATTCTGATTCAATTGTTGAGACAATTGAAAATAGTGTTTACTTGTTCCGGAATCCTTTATCTTTGCTTTGTGAAATCATTGGGTTTAGACATAACTTCGGTGATCTTTACTCCTTTCAAAAGAGCAGCAACATCCCTTTTTGTTTTTTGTTATTTTTTTCTATACTATAGAAATAGAATATGAATGGTGGATTCCCTTGTGATACACTTTTGATCGAAATAGTTTTACCAATTCTTAAAAATTTTACTTTTTTTTTTTCAAACTTCTTTGATTTTTCGATTTTTTTAACCTTTCGATTTATATAATGAGGATATACTTACAAAGTTGGTCTAACTTATTGATAGTTACTAACCCTAGATTCTTCCCCCTGATAAACGAATCAATCCTTTCTGCTCGAGCTCCATCATGTACTATTTACTTACAACCTAACACAAATTAAGTTCCTAACAGAGCAGAACAAACTATGTCGAGCCAAGAACATCTTCATTCCTATAGAAAATGGTGGATGTAAGAATCCACAGCCGATCATGTCCTTCAAGTCGCACGTTGCTTTCTACCACATCGTTTCAAACGAAGTTTTACCATAACATTCCTCTAATTTTATTTCAAACTGGTATGTAATTGATTCAATATGGAATCATGAATAGTCATTGGCTCAACCGGTGTGTGTATACCGGTATATAATAGTACATATTTTCTATCTATCTATGGATAGATAAGTATTTATCCGGGGAAGGCTCAGCAAGGATCCAATTTATTTAACTCTATATTCTATCATATGAATGAAACATTTTTCTAAAAAAGACGAATAAATAAGTTTGCTTAAGACTTATTTACATCTTAAAAAGATTGTTCGGGACGATCAATCATGAAGGATCCATTTTTCTCGAACAAATAAACTATAAACCTCAAAAGAGGAACCTTTAATATTAATAGATTTGCAATCCCGGAAAAAATCAATTATTAAGAAAACTTTTTTATTTTATACAATACAGAACAGATTTTGTTTTACTTCAGGTTCAAAAATTTTTCTTTTCCATCAATTCCATAAAGTCAAGTAGATGCAATATACGAATTTCCCCCAATCGCTACATTACATTGATTTACAATTATTCATTTGAACCGTATAAGATATAAGATGAACCAGATAAAATACAAAAAAATGGGGTCCAGTCGTTTTTACTATTTTTTTCCCACACTAGCTTTAGAAGTTTTAAAAGCAGTGATGAAATTAGTACCAAAAACTCCCTATTCTTTAGTCTCCACATAGACTGTGGAATTGGGATACCCCATTTATTTACTTTAGGCTTTTTACCCTTGGTAAGGGAATAAAGAGGCCTTTCTTTCATTCACATTTCGATTCAGAATGCTTCATGTGAGAATTGACATTTCATAGATATGGAACATAAAGTTTCCATAAGTAACTAACTTTAAAATGAATATTGAGTAGTACGAGCATATCCTGAATGTGAATAATAAACCCAGAATATCTTTTTTGAATTCAAAAAAAAGATATTTATTTCCACCCACATTTGACACTTGATTACGTTTGTGAGAAACCAAATGAAAGAAAAAATATGATTCTAAGAATCATTCTTAGAATTCAGAACAAAAGATTGTTCTCGTTAACAATTTTATGTTTCATGTGGGATACAATGTGATCCCATCTTTCGTTTCTGATGGAAACGATCTGGGACGGAAGGATTCGAACCTCCGAGTAACGGGACCAAAACCCGCTGCCTTACCGCTTGGCCACGCCCCATTTCGAATTTCTATTCGACACTAATAAACATTAATATTGGTATTGGTTATTCGTCAATCCCAACCCAATAAATACATTGAGAATATATTGTTGCTAGGATTCAACACATGTAGATATAGAATAAAAAAAATTCATTGATCATTACATGGAATTCAGTTAAGATATTGTATGAAAATGGAATTCCTCGTATTCTCATTTGAGAATGGAAGGAAGGATTTTTATTTGGGAGAGTTCGAAGAAAAAGAAAGATTTTTTGACTTGTCTTTTTTTTCCCTTATAAAAAAAACTCAATCAGAATAAAATTATCTAATCTACAAGAACGAAATTTTGTTATGCTTAATATCTTTAGTTTAATCTGCATCTGTCTTAATTCTGTCTTTTATTCGAGTAGTTTTTTCTTCGCCAAATTGCCCGAAGCTTATGCCTTTTTAAATCCAATCGTAGATGTTATGCCTGTCATACCTGTACTTTTTTTTCTCTTAGCCTTTGTTTGGCAAGCTGCTGTAAGTTTTCGATGATTTAATACTCTGCTAAATTCATGATTTATTCGATAAATCAAAATTCGAAAAATTGATAAGACCAGATAAGTCTTACATTATGAACCCTCGATTCAAAAATCGAAATTCTTATATATTGAATAACCGCGGCGATGAATTTTGATCAGCTTATTTCCTCGTTCTGACCTTACAGTGAGCAAAGATTTTATTAGGTTGCCTACAATACCTAATCATATGACAAGAAATTTTTGATAACGAAGGAATCAAAATCTTATTCCAAAGAAATTCGTGAAAATGACTTTCTTTTCAAAAAACACTTCATTTTTTGGGGGGTGTCATGTCAAAACAAAATAGTGTATGTGGTAAAAAATAAGTAATCTATTCCCTTTTTCAAAAAAAAAAAGATCTTGGAGATTGTGTAATGCTTACTCTCAAACTATTCGTTTATACAGTAGTGATATTCTTTATTTCTCTCTTCATCTTCGGATTTTTATCTAATGATCCAGGGCGTAATCCTGGACGTGAGGAATAAAAAAAAGATATTTTTAGTTTTTCCTGCTTTTTCTAAATTTTTTTTCTTATGATTTTATGTATTCCATACATTTACCTATGATAAAATCAAGGGATCGAAATTCCTTCGAATTCGAAAGTCTCAAGTAATCAGAAGAAGCGGAGAGAGAGGGATTCGAACCCTCGGTATGAATAACTCGTACAACGGATTAGCAATCCGCCGCTTTAGTCCACTCAGCCATCTCTCCCCATCCCCATTTAAAAATGGAAAATTTTTTATGTGATGTGACACGTGAAGTAAAGATTGATAAAAACCTTCGTTTTCCTTTTTTATTTATCTATTTTTTTATATATATATATTCTTTTATTTATATTCTATTAAATTTAAATTATATTATTTATTTATTATAATTATAAATAAATATAAATATATATATATTTATAATAAATAAATATAAATTTTATATTATAAAGAAAAAAAGAATAAAGATATATAAAAAAAGATATAAGATTATATAAAAAAAGATATAAGATAAAGATATATAAAATAAAGATATATAAAAAGAACAATAACAATAAAGTAATATATATATATAGGATAAATATATATATATATAAGAAGAAATTTTAAGAAGAAATTTGATCAGGAATTCCATTTAGATAATGATTCGAAACGGATATCCCCAATAGAAAATACCCTACTTCTTTTATTTTGTACGAAAGGTTTATTCCCCCGGCTTGGTTTAAGTACTGGCCGGGCCAGGCCAGTATTTCCATAGAAAAAATAATTTAATAATGATTTGATATCAATCAAAAATACTTGTTGAAGTGTCATTTCTTATTATTAATACTTAATATTATATTAATACTTAATCTTAATATTATTACTTAATATAAATATTATTAATTTAATATTAATAATATTAAATTAATATATTTTTTTTATTTTCTTTTTATCAATTTATTACTTACTGGAAAAAGAAACTGGAATAAATAAATATATATATTTATTTATATTTATTATGTACATATATTAAACAATAAAAAATATTAAAATTAAAAATAAAAAAAAAAAATATCAAATATTAAACACACATATTTATAAACGTAGTTATAATATAACTCATTTATTTGTTCAAGAGACAAGCTTTATTTGAACAATTGAGACCCAATTGACCCGAATTCTTAATTCATAAGTAAGATCTGGCTCTGGCAGTTGAAAGAGAAGTTGAAAAAAAAAGGAACCATGTATGCGGATTTCATCCTTTCTATGATCCAGCTTCAATGATTCTTTCATACCGGGACTGTCAGTAATGACTTCGTATCAAACGAAAAGAAAAGTATAATATAACTATAACTTTTTTTTATGTTATTTAAGTAAGCTTTCTGCTCTTCGCCTATTTAAGTCCCCGGCGGGACGAAGCGTCAACGCTAGAATTTTCATGATTCTGGTGCTATCTTGATTGCGCCTCACTCTTTTGTTCGACAAATGATCCATTCATATACAATAATAAATATGTAGCGGGTATAGTTTAGTGGTAAAAGTGTGATTCGTTCTATCAAAAACTTAAATAGTTAAGGGGTCTTTCAGTTTTTTTCATATTCCGATCAAAAACTTTATTTCTTAAAAAGGTTTAATCCTTTACCTCTCAATAGCATATTTGAGGAAGAATATACATTCTCACGATTTGTATCCAAAGGCCAATTAGAAATTGAATAAAAAAGATTGGATTATGGATATGGAGTCGCGAAGCATAATTTTTTTGAATTGGATTAACTCTTCCAATTGAATGAGTATGAGTAAAGGATCTATGGATGAAGATAGAAAAGTTTATTTCCAATCGTAACTAGATCTTCCATTTTTTTT